AAAACTAGTAAATGGATAAAGAAATCGCGGGTTTCATCGTTTCTATGGTGAATTCGTAAACGGTAAGGTCTTCTCTATACACCGGAGCCTGTAATATTAATAATTTATTTAATTAACCTAACCTTATGAGTAACTTGTATAGTTCACACTCTTTGGCTCGACCCATAAATTAGCCAGTAATCGGTCTTTCACAAGGAGATCCACCTATACAGTAACGGTATTTAATTATGAAAGTTAGCTGGGTAGCTGACCCTCTTAGTCCGTTCTTGCAAGACTGGAAGTCTAATCTTTCTTTTTTAAATAAGATTGTCCCCGCTTAATGGATAACCATTTAATACCAATGGGGCGTTTTTTTTTCATCTTAAATTAAATTGAGGTAATTGGATTTACACCAATGGAAACCATAAATTTCATACACGATTGAAGGATATATTTTTTTATTTTTAGAAAGTGAATGGAATAGAGTTCTTCCATTTTATCTTATTGAATTTGATCCTATTAATCGGTACTGATCATTGATACTGGAAATTTTTTTTATTGTTCCCCAGCCTATGATCTGAACGAGTCGCACATACACCCTAGTACATGTTCCTCGACGCTGAGGGCATCCCCGAAGAGCGGGGGATTTCGTGACATTTCTGATTGGCTGTCTTGTATTTCTAATAAGTTGTTTAATCGTTGGCATGTTGAATGATATACATAATGAGCTGGTTTAGATCGATCCTAACCGGATTATTATGAATGACTTTTAATATAATAAAATATTGAACTTGATAAGAAGATAAAATAATAAATCACCAGTTTGCGCTAAATCCATCCTATTTTCTATTTTCATTCAACTGCTACAAGATCAACAATTCCATAAGCTTGCGCTTCTGTTGCTGACATAAAAACATCTCTTTCCATGTCTTCGGATACAACCCATAGGGGTTTGCCCGTTCTTTGTACATAAACCCTTGTGAGGGTTTCACGCAGTTTTAGCAGTTCTTCCGCTTCCAAGATAGCTTCTCCCGTTTGTGCTTCATAAAAAGCACTAGCGGGTTGATGAATCATTACCCTGATGATATAACATACTAAAGTTTGTTCTATCTAGACGATGGAGTGAAGAGAAAATAAATAAAGATAAAAAAAATACTTAAGAAAAAAAAAAAATAGAATAACCGTACGGGCATGTTTGATGTATTGCATACGGCTCTACAATAAAATGAATCTTTACCTTCCATCGCAGAAAGAGCCAAATAAGATCTATGAGACTCATATTGGTAAATGATCAAATTACCACCCTTCTTTTTGGAGGAGTTAAAAAATACTATGATGGTTCCGTTGCTTTATATATTTCTTATTTCTTTTTTGGTATTTATTTGTCTGTTGATTCAGCAATCCCAAAGTTTCTTTTTTATCCGATCAAATAAAAAAAAGTAAATAAAAAAATATTTTGTACTTTATTTCTAATTTATACAATAAATATTCTTAAGAGATCTATGGTATGAAAAAAGTTTGTGACGCTGAACAGGATTTCCGATGGATAAGATAAAATAAGAAATACCTTTTATTTCATACTACTCTCTCGATATATAATCTAATTTTTTTTTTTCACAAAAAAAAATAATAATAAAATTTTTGTCATATCGAATTCTAAATGCCATGCTATTTTTACTTAATATTCCTATTTCATATGGCGAAGGCATAGTCTTTTGTTTCTCTCAAAAAAACCTCATTGGCGCCAAGCGTGAGGGAATGCTAGACGTTTGGTAATTTCCCCTCCAACCAGGATAAAAGATCCCATTGAAGCAGCTAATCCCATGCATATTGTATGTACATCTGGTCGAACAAATTGCATAGTATCATAAATAGCTACTCCAGGTATTACCCATCCACCAGGAGAGTTTATAAACAAATAAAGATCTTTCGTATCATCCTCAATACTCAGATATACCATAAGCCCAATAAGTTGATTGGAGATCTCGCTATCAACTGCTTGGCCTAAAAAAAGTAATCTCTCTCGATAAAGTCGGTTGATTCGGGTAAAGTTGTATCCCTTAGGAACCGTACATGCACTTTTTTCTGCATACGGTTCAAAAAAAATTCCGAAAAAATCAATGTATAGATTCCAGCCCTCTTTTTTTTTTTTTCATATCATACATAGCATAGTAGGCTCTTTCTAACTTTTAACGAAAGGACTTTTTCTTCGATTTTTCTTTTTCAATAAAGAAATTTTTTGACTCCTTTTCTTATCTTAGAATAGAAAGAATATAAAAAAAAAATGTCAAATTTATCGAATTAACTTATCATTGATGTATTTTTTCATTGAGATCCAAATCACGATGTCATTTTCTTGTTCCGGAATGGGTCTCTTAAATCTTTTTAGGTTTATGCTCTACTCCGGGTAAAGATCCGCCCTATTTGGATTTGTACATATAGGACAAATACTTCCCTTACCATTTCTTTATTGCTATGACTTCTTAATTAATTATTAATTTAATGTCTTCTACCAAACCAA